GCGCGGTGTTCCGGGGCGGTGACAGATCTAGAGGGATAGCTGTCTAAGGAAAATTAATTCATTAAAGTAGCATGCTTGTATCAATATGGGTTGGTGACCGTGAAATGTGGTTTGGGTTGTTAGACTATTCCATGATAGTATATAATCTGAGTTTAGGTATGCTGTGCCATAGGTCTTGTTTTTGGGGTTTGGCAGGATATTAGTAGTTGGCATGGCAACCCACTTTCATGGGGGGGTAGGGGGGGTTTGTAATAGCATAGCTGCTGCGGCGGCGCATGCGTACGTGTATGCGTACGTGTATGCGTACGTGTATGCGTACGTGTATGCGTACGTGTATGCGTACGTGTATGCGTACGTGTATGCGTACGTGTATGCGTACGTGTATGCGTACGTGTATGCGTACGTGTATGCGTACGTGTATGCGTACGTGTATGCGTACGTGTATGCGTACGTGTATGCGTACGTGTATGCGTACGTGTATGCGTACGTGTATGCGTACGTGTATGCGTACGTGTATGCGTACGTGTATGCGTACGTGTATGCGTACGTGTATGCGTACGTGTATGCGTACGTGTATGCGTACGTGTATGCGTACGTGTATGCGTACGTGTATGCGTACGTGTATGCGTACGTGTATGCGTACGTGTATGCGTACGTGTATGCGTACGTGTATGCGTACGTGTATGCGTACGTGTATGTCCCGATACCATTAAACGAATGTCCTGTCACCATTGAGCCTGCTGGCACTGGGCAGAACTGCCCCTTGGCATGCGATTCTTGCCGAGTATGCTCGTGAGTTTGCACCCTAGCGAGTGTGTTAGTGAACCATATCCCGGACAATTAATGCTGTATCCCTGAAAGCCTGGGGGTAGTTGATTATACATTTTAGACTTAAGTCCAGCTTCAATTGAATTGACTGTGACGGGGCCTTTGACGGCCGTAGGTGAGTCCAAGCATCCCTTAAAAATTAAAAAATACCAGAGGCATGACACCACAGTTATGTGTCGGCATGGGCTGATTAGTCATTAATCCATCGAGATGTCTTATTTAAGGGGAATGAATAGGCGATTTTAGGTGAGATGGCCCTGAAGAAAGAACCAGATGCCGTTTACGACCCAGCATTAGAAACCCCCAGGACGTATGGGCCCGGGGCGAGAAGAGGGATCCTTTTCACAAGGGTTGCTGGTTTCACGTGAGTTGGTAGATTAAGAGATAAGCCGTTGGAGGTGATATGCGTGTTGGCTTGAAGTGATTTGACTTGGATGGGGTATGGACGATCAAGGTGTTAATGCGTTCAAGAATATGCATGGGGGAATACAGTTATGTACGATTATACATAGTATGTACTATATATTATATCATGGGGTAGATAGTTGTATGCACGAATTACATAGGCTTTGTCAAGGAATAGTTTAAAATAGAATGTCAACTTTGGGTGTTGATGGTGGGGCTTTAGCCTTTTCCTTGAGTCTTTGGGGGAAATTTATTCCCCTTTTCTGGTTTACAAGACCAGTGTAATTAATATACTACATAGACCTTCATTTTAGGAGGTGGTTTTCCATAATACTGACGAAGGGCATTAAGATGAGGATAAGTGAGAAGTAAAGGACGGATGCTAGTTGGCCGATGATGATGAAGGGGTGTTCAACTGGTTGTCCGCCGATTCATGTGAGGGTTAGGAGGTCTGCAACTAGTAATCAAAAAAGGCACTGGCTGAGGGGTCGGAATATTATGCTACGTTGTTTTGATGTGTGTAGGAGTGGTATGAGGATTAGGATTAGAATGGATAGAACTAGGGCTAACACTCCCCCAAGTTTATTAGGAATAGATCGGAGAATGGCGTAGGCAAATAGGAAGTATCATTCTGGCTTAATATGTGGGGGGGTGTTGAGTGGATTGGCTGGAATATAATTGTCTGGGTCTCCTAGGAGGTCTGGGGAAAATAGGACTAGTGTTAGGAGTGTTAAGATTATGGCTAGTGCGCCTAATATATCTTTGATTGTGTAATAGGGGTGGAAGGGGATTATGTCTATGTTTGATGGGATTCCGGTGGGATTGTTTGATCCGGTTTCGTGTAAGAATAGGAGATGGACTATAACTAGGGCTGCAATGATGAAGGGAAGGAGGAAGTGAAAGGCAAAGAATCGTGTTAAAGTAGCTTTGTCTACTGAGAATCCGCCTCAGATTCACTCTACAAGGTTTGTTCCGATGTAGGGGATTGCTGAGAGTAGGTTGGTAATAACTGTTGCCCCTCAGAAGGATATTTGGCCTCATGGGAGAACATATCCTATGAAGGCTGTTGCTATGACAGCAAAGAGGAGGAGGATTCCCACGTTTCAGGTTTCTATAAAGATATAGGATCCGTAGTAAAGGCCTCGGCCTACATGTAGGAATAAGCAGATAAAGAATATGGATGCTCCGTTGGCGTGTAGGTAGCGCAGGATTCAGCCGTAGTTGACGTCCCGGCAAATGTGGGTTACGGATTGAAAGGCGGTTGCCGTGTCTGAGGTGTAGTGTATTGCTAGGAATAATCCTGTTAGGATTTGAATACCTAGGCAGATTCCTAGTAGTGAGCCGAAATTTCATCATGAGGAAATGCTCGATGGGGCTGGTAGGTCAATTAGGGAGTCGTTAATAATTTTGAGTAGGGGGTGTGATTTTCGGATGTTGGTCATTTTAGTTTCTGTAGTTGAAGTACAACGGTGGTTTTTCATGCCATAAGTCATGGTTTAAGTCCATGTGGGAATAATGATAACATATATCGTGTTTATTTTGAGTACAATTTTTGTGGTGGGGTTTGTGGGGTTTTCTTCTAAGCCTTCTCCTATTTATGGGGGAGTTGGTTTAATTGTCAGTGGGGGCGTTGGTTGTGGTATTGTCATGAATTTTAGTGGTTCTTTTTTGGGTTTAATGGTATTTTTAATTTATTTGGGTGGGATGATGGTAGTTTTTGGATATACAACAGCTATGGCTACGGAATTATATCCAGAGGTGTGAGTTTCTAATAAAGTTGTGTTGGGGGCTTTTTTACTGGGTTTAGTTATGGAGGTGGCGCTAGTTTCATATGTGTTGAAGGAGGAGATTGTTGGGCTAACATTTGAGTTTAATGATCTGGGTGATTGGGTTGTTTATGATGTTGAGGATTTTGGATTTGTTGGTAAGGAAGCTGTTGGTGTTTCTGCTTTGTATAGTTATGGTACATGATTAGTGATTGTTACTGGTTGATCTTTGTTGGTAGGGGTTGTAGTGATTATAGAGATTACTCGTGGTAATTAAAGCGTGAGTATTATAATTAGGCTTAGGGCAAATGTAATTATGAAAGATAGGAAATATAATTTTACTTGACCTTTTTGGCTTGAGATGAGTGTTGAGGACTTCATTTGGAAGAGGGAAATTGATTTTGGAATTGTATTTTCTAGTCAGGCTAGGTCGAGTAATATTGATGCCACCTTTTGGCTTATTAGTAGGCTGACAAGTGGTTGAGTTCGGTGTATAATGGCTGGGAAGTAACCTAAGAGATTTGAAAACTTAAAATGTTTAGAGGGTTTTTCATGTTTTAGGTTTTGCGTTGCTGTATTGAGTTCTAGAGCTACGGTGAAGCCTAGCAAGGTGACGAGTATGGCTGTAATTTTTAGATATGTTGGCATGGTTATTTGAGGGATTGTAGTGGGAGTAATATTGTTTGAGATGAAGAAGCCGGCGAAGATACTTCCTATTAGGAGGCGTTTGATGGGGTTAATTAGGAGTGGGTTATTTTCATTAATGAGAACAAGGGTGGGGAAGCGCGGCTGTCCTAGCAGGGCGAAGTAAATGATTCGAGTGCTGTATACGGCTGTGAGGGAGGTGGCTACAAGTGTAATTATTAGGGCTCAGGCGTTGGTATAAGACGTGTTAATGGATTCGATGATAAGGTCTTTTGAGTAGAATCCTGTAAGGAAGGGTATACCTGTTAGGGCTAGGCTTCCGGTGATTAATGCTGAGGTTGTGAATGGAAGTGTCTTGTAGAGACCTCCTATTTTTCGGATATCTTGTTCGTCATTTAGACTGTGAATAATAGATCCCGAGCATAGGAAGAGTATTGCCTTAAAAAATGCGTGGGTGCAGATGTGGAGAAATGCTAGGTGGGGCTGATTAATGCCCACAGTAACTATTATTAGGCCTAGTTGGCTAGAAGTGGAAAATGCTACAATTTTTTTGATGTCGTTTTGGGTGAGAGCACAGATAGCTGTAAATAGTGTGGTTACTGCACCCAGGCATAGTATGATAGTTTGGATAGTCTCATTGTTTATTGTTAGCGGGTAGAATCGGATCAGGAGGAAAATGCCGGCTACTACTATGGTGCTGGAGTGAAGTAGGGCTGAGACGGGGGTTGGCCCTTCTATGGCGGAGGGAAGTCAAGGGTGGAGTCCGAATTGGGCAGACTTTCCTGTTGCCGCTAGTAATAATCCGGTGAGCGGGAGGTTTGTGTTGTTTGGGTTAAGAATAAAAATTTGTTGAAGTTCTCAAGTATTAAGGTTAAATAGAAACCATGCTATGGCCAGGAGGAAGCCTACATCTCCGATGCGGTTATACAGAATTGCTTGGAGTGCTGCTGTGTTGGCGTCAGTTCGTCCATATCATCAGCCGATGAGTAAAAATGATATAATACCTACTCCTTCTCAGCCGATAAATAGTTGGAAGAGGTTGTTGGCTGTAACTAGAATTATTATTGTGATGAGAAATATTAGGAGGTATTTAAAGAAGCGGTTAATATTAGGGTCTGAGTGTATATACCATATCGAGAATTCTATAATGGACCATGTGACGAATAGTGCTACGGGTATAAAAATCATGGAGAAGTAGTCTAGTTTGAAGCTGAGGCTTAGTTTTAGGGTTTGGATAGATATTCAATGTCAGTTTGAGATTATTGTTTCTTGGCCCGATTGGATAAAAATTATGGTTGGGATTAGGCTTATTAGGAAGGCATATGAGATTATGGTTTTTACGTAGTTAGGGTAAGATTTTTTGGTGTAAAGGTTAGAGTTTGAAATTATAATTGGTGTCGTTAGAATCAGAAGAGATAGTATTGTGGAGGAGGCAAATAGGTTTATTACTTTTATTTGGAGTTGCACCAATTTTTTGGTTCCTAAGACCAACGGATAACTTCTATCCTTTAAAAGTGGAGAAAAAGCCGCGTTGTTATACGCGGAGGCATGAGTTAGCAGTTCTTGCAAGCTTTTTCGGTGGATAAGAGTTTTTTGGTCTCTGTCGCTAGATTCACAATCTAGTGTTTTGTTTAAACTATATCTACAGTAAAGAGTACCCAGAATGATTTTGGGGTTAATTGATAGGAGGAGCAGGGGTATTATGTGTATTGCTATGAGGGTGTTCTCTCGGGTGTAGGATGGTGGGAGGTTGTTGATATGATGTGTTTGTTTACCTCGTTGAGTTGTGATGAGTATATATAGGGAGTATAGGGCAGTAATAACGATGTTAATTCCCATGAGGATAATTGATAGTGAGGATCATGAGAATGTTGATATTACTACAAATAGTTCTCCAATTAAGTTGATTGAAGGGGGTAGGGCTAGATTGGTCAGGCTAGCGAGTAGTCATCAGGCGGCTATAAGGGGGAGCATTGTTTGAAGGCCCCGGGCTAAGATTATAGTACGGCTGTGGATTCGTTCATAATTAGTATTGGCAAGACAGAATAGTATGGATGAGGTGAGTCCATGCGCAATTATTAGGGCTGTTGCTCCTATGTAGCTCCATGGGGTTTGGATGAGGATGGCTACGATGACTAGTGCTATGTGGCTGACTGATGAGTATGCGATTAGTGATTTTAGGTCTGTTTGGCGCAAACAAATTGAACTTGTTATAATTATACCCCAGAGGGATAATATTAGAAATGGGTATGCTATGAAGTTGGTTGTTGGATTTAGTATAGTTGTAATTCGCAGTATACCATAACCCCCTAGTTTGAGTAATACAGCCGCAAGGACTATTGAGCCAGCAATTGGAGCTTCTACATGGGCTTTTGGTAATCATAGGTGTAAGCCGTATAGGGGTATCTTTACTATGAAGGCTATTATGCACGCTAATCATAGGGCGGAGTTGCTTCAGGAGCTTTCCAGTGAGTTAGAACAGTGTTGGGTAATTAAAATGTTTAGTGATCCCGTAATGTTTTGTAGGTAAATGAGTGCAATTAGAAGTGGGAGCGATCCTACTAAGGTGTAAAATAGGAAGTATAGGCCTGCGTTCAGTCGTTCTGTTTGGCCTCCCCACCGCGTAATGATAATTAGAGTTGGGACTAAGGTTGCTTCGAATAGGATGTAGAAGAAGATTAGTTCTGTGGCTGTGAATGTCATGATTAGAAAGATTTGTAGTAGGATTAGCATAGTAATATACAGTTTTTTCCGTGTATATGACTCTTTGATTAGGTGGAATTGGCTAGCAATAATTATTAGTGGGAGTAGTCATATAGTTAATATTAGTAATGGGGTTGATAGTGAGTCTGAGAAATATGTTAAGGATAGGTTTAGGCTATTATCGCCGAATTGATTTAATAGGGGTAGGCTAATTAGGGTAATTATTAGGCTGTAGGCTGTGGTGTTGATTCAGATTATATTATTTTTTGATAATCAGACTAGGGGGATGAGTATGGTTGTAGGAAAAATAATTTTTAGCATTGTAGGAGGTTTAGGTTTTGCACGTGATCCACGCCATATGTGTTTGACACTATAACTAGGAGAGACAATCCTAGGGCGGCTTCACAGGCTGCGAATACTAAAAGAATAATAGGAACTATACTAGCTAAGGTTAAATGTGAGTTGAGAATTGTTACTGATATAGTTACAAATAGGGATAGTATCATGCCTTCTAGACAAAGGAGTGATGACATCAGGTGGGAGCGGTACATTAGTAGGCCTAATAGAGATACAGTAAATGCTAGAATTATATTTATGTAGATGAGGGCCATTTGATAATTATGAAAATAATCATAATCTAATGAGTCGAAATCATTTGTTTTCGTTAAACTAATTACCAATTACTCAGCTCATTCTAATCCTTTGTGGGATCACTCGTATGCTAAGCTAATAGCTAGTAGAGAAATTAGGGTAAGTGATATAATGAGTATTACATTTAGGTTATTTGTTTGGGAGGCTCATGGAAGTGGGAGGAGTAGAGCAATTTCTAGGTCGAAGAGGAGAAATGTAATAGCTACAAGGAAAAATTTTATTGAGAAAGGGAGGCGAGCGGAGCCTATAGGGTCGAAGCCGCACTCGTATGGGCTTGATTTTTCGGCATAGGAGTTTATTTGTGGCATTCAAAAGGCAAGTAAGACTAACAGGGATGCTAGTAGTGTGTTGATAAGTAGTGTTGCTATTAGGTTTATTACTCTTTTTCGGGGTTAGACCGAAGCTAATTGATTGGAAGTCAATTGTACTGCTTATACTAAAAGGGTAGGAACCTCATCAATAGATAGATACATATAGGAATAGTCAGACAACGTCTACGAAGTGTCAATATCAGGCGGCAGCTTCAAAGCCAAAATGGTGTTTAGAGGTGAAGTGGAATTTTAGTTGTCGTATGAAACACACGAATAAAAATGTGGAGCCGATAATTACGTGTAGGCCATGGAATCCAGTAGCCATGAAGAATGTAGATCCATATACTCCGTCGGCAATCGTAAAGGGGGTTTCGTAGTATTCTGAGGCCTGGAGTAAGGTGAAGTAACCTCCTAGTAGGATTGTGATGAGTAGGGCTTGTAATATATTCTTGCGGTCTCCCTCCATTAGGCTGTGGTGGGCTCAGGTAATGGATACACCTGAAGCTAGGAGAACAGATGTATTTAGGAGAGGGACTTCTAGGGGGTTTAGGGGGTGGATGCCTGTGGGTGGTCAGCAGCCCCCTAGTTCTGGGGTTGGAGCGAGACTTGAGTGGTAGAAGGCTCAGAAGAAACCGATGAAGAAAAATACTTCGGAGAGAATAAAAAGGATTATGCCGTACCGTAAACCTTTTTGGACGATAGGTGTGTGGTGTCCTTGGAAGGTACCTTCTCGTACGATGTCCCGTCATCATTGATATATGGTTAGTGTGTTGGCTAGTAGGCCTAGTGATAATAGGAGGGTTGAGTTGAAATGGAATCATATTACTAGTCCAGATGTCAGTAGTAGGGCTGATAGGGCCCCTGTGAGGGGCCATGGGCTTGGATTTACTATGTGATATGCATGGGTTTGGTGGGTCATTAGGTATTGTCATGTAAGTATAGGCTAACTAATAAAGTAAATACGTAGGCTTGGATTAGGGCTACTGCAAACTCAAGAATTGTTAGGAGGAGTAGGATGATAAATGTGATGAGAGATGTTATAATGCTAATGTTTAGGAGTGCTAGGGTGGCCCCTCCGATAAGGTGAATGAGTAGGTGACCGGCGGTGATATTTGCGGTTAGTCGTACTGCTAGTGCTATCGGTTGAATGAACAAGCTAATGGTTTCAATAATAATTAGCATGGGGATAAGGGGGATTGGAGTTCCTTGGGGTAGGAAATGGGCGAGTGATGCTTTTGTTTTGTGTCGGAATCCAAGAGCTACTGTCCCAGCTCAAAGGGGGATCGCCATTCCTAGGTTTATTGATAGCTGGGTTGTTGGTGTGAAGGAGTGTGGTAGGAGACCCAATAAGTTTGTCGACCCAATAAATATAATGAGGGACATAAGTATGAGAGATCATTTTTGCCCGGTGTGGTTGTGAATAGTTATTATTTGTTTAGATGTGAGGTGAAGGATTCATTGTTGGATTGCGACTAATCGGTTATTAATCAGTCGGTTGGTTGATGGGAATAAAATGCTTGGAAATATAATAATTAGAGTAACAATAGGTAGACCTATTATCGTAGGGGTAATGAAAGAGGAGAATAAATTTTCGTTCATTTAGTCGATCAAGGGGTCGAATGTTCTGTTGCTTTTATAATAGTAGGCTCTGGGTTTTGATAATAAACGTGTTTTGAAACTTTCAGTTGTATAATAATATATAGTGTAAGGAGCATGGATAGGATGGTAATAAATCATGTTGATGTGTCAAGTTGTGGCATATCATTAAGGGGAGATTAGCACTCCCATTCTTTAACTTAAAAGGTTAACGCTTTGGAATTAGCTTCTTAATGAGATTAGAGTATGGTTGAGGATCATTTTTCGAAGATTTTTAGTGGGACTATTTCAAGGACAATTGGTATAAAGCTGTGGTTGGAGCCACAGATTTCAGAGCATTGGCCGTAATATAGGCCTGGTCGTGTAGATAGTAGGGTTGTCTGGTTTAGGCGTCCTGGAATTGCGTCTGTTTTTAGGCCTAGCGATGGAACAGCTCATGAGTGTAGTACGTCTTCGGATGAAATTAGTATTCGAATTGTCAGTTCTATTGGTAGTACTACTCGGTTATCTACTTCTAGAAGACGTAGTTCCCCTGGTTTTAAGTCCTGTGTTGGTACTATATAGGAGTCGAAAGTTAGGTCCTCGTAGTCCGTATACTCATAGCTTCAGTATCACTGGTGGCCCATAGTTTTTACGGTTAAATAGGGGTTATTAATCTCGTCTATTATGTATAGAATTCGGAGGGATGGAAGTGCAATTATAATTAGGATTATTGCTGGCAAGATTGTTCAGATAGTCTCTACCTCCTGTGCGTCTATCGTGCTGGTGTGGGTTAGGTTAGTTGTAAGCATAACTGAAATGAGGTAAAGTACGAGGGAGCTGATAAGGAAAACGATTATTAGTGCGTGATCATGGAAGTGTAATAGCTCTTCTATGATAGGGGATGTTGCGTCTTGAAAGCCTAGTTGAAAGGGGTACGCCATGGAGGTATATAGGGGTTTAACCTATAATTTAACTTTGACAAAGTTATGTAAATTTTACTAATACCTCTTTAATAGAGAAAGACATAGTGGTTATGATGTTGGCTTGAAACCAATTATAGGGGGTTCGAATCCTTCCTTTCTTACTTTGGATTTACGTATGTGGGTTCTTCAAATGTGTGATATGGTGGAGGGCACCCGTGAAGTCATTCTAGGTTTAGGGTTGACAGTTCCACAGTTGAGACTTCTCGTTTTGATGCGAAAGCTTCTCAGATTATAAAAACTATTAGGATAACGGCTGTCAGGGAGATGAAAGAGCCTATGGAGGATACCGTATTTCATGTAGTGTATGCATCTGGGTAGTCTGAATAACGTCGTGGTATTCCGGACAGGCCTAGGAAATGTTGTGGGAAAAATGTTATGTTTACACCTACAAATATAATGAGGAAATGAATTTTTGCTCAGGTTGAGTTGAGGGTGTAGCCCGAGAATAGTGGGAATCAGTGGACGAATCCCCCTATAATAGCGAAAACGGCTCCTATGGATAGAACATAGTGGAAGTGTGCTACCACATAGTATGTGTCATGGAGGACAATATCGAGAGATGAGTTAGCTAGAACAATTCCAGTGAGGCCCCCTACTGTAAAGAGGAAGATGAAGCCCAATGCTCATAATATTGCTGGGGATCATTTGATGTTTCCTCCGTGAAGAGTGGCTAGTCAACTAAATACTTTGACCCCTGTGGGGATAGCGATAATTATGGTTGCTGAGGTGAAGTATGCTCGCGTGTCAACGTCAAGGCCTACTGTAAACATGTGGTGGGCCCATACGATAAAGCCCAGGAACCCAATTGATATTATGGCTCACACCATACCCATATATCCGAAAGGTTCTTTTTTGCCAGAGTAGTAGGTGACAATGTGTGAGATTATTCCAAACCCGGGTAGAATTAGAATATATACTTCGGGGTGCCCAAAAAATCAGAAAAGGTGTTGGTATAGAATAGGGTCTCCTCCTCCTGCGGGGTCGAAGAAAGTGGTGTTAAGATTTCGGTCCGTTAGCAGTATGGTAATTCCGGCAGCTAGTACAGGGAGGGAGAGAAGGAGTAGGACGGCCGTGATTAGTACTGATCAAACGAATAGGGGAGTTTGATATTGAGATAGGGCTGGGGGTTTCATGTTGATAATTGTGGTGATAAAATTAATAGCTCCTAGAATTGATGAGACCCCTGCTAGGTGGAGTGAAAAGATTGCTAAGTCCACGGAGGCTCCGGCGTGTGCTAGGTTTCCGGCTAGAGGTGGGTAGACTGTTCATCCCGTCCCAGCTCCGGCCTCCACTGTTGAGGATGCGAGTAGTAATAGGAATGAGGGGGGCAGGAGTCAGAAACTCATATTGTTTATTCGGGGAAATGCTATATCAGGGGCTCCAATTATTAGTGGAATAAGTCAATTTCCGAAGCCGCCAATCATAATTGGCATGACCATGAAGAAAATTATTACGAAAGCGTGAGCTGTTACGATTACGTTGTAGATTTGGTCATCGCCTAGCAACGCCCCTGGTTGGCCTAGTTCTGCTCGGATTAGTAGGCTTAGGGCAGTTCCTACTATTCCTGCTCAGGCACCAAATAATAAATATAGGGTGCCGATATCTTTGTGGTTGGTTGAGAAGAGTCAACGGTTTATGAACATAGGTAAAATGGCTGAGCAGGCATTAGACTGTAAATCTAAAGACAGGGGTGAAAGTCCTCTTTTTACCAAGCTCTGCAGTGTGTTAGAACACGTCGAATTGCAAATTCGGAGAAGCAGCATAACCCCTGCCAGGGCTTCTCCCGCCTTTTTTTTCTTCGACGGCGGGAGAAGTAGGTTGAAGCCAGTTGTGTATGGTATTTAGCTGTTAACTAAAATTTCGTGGGGTTGGAGCCCACCAATCTAGTAAGGGCTTAGCTTAATTAAAGTGGTTGATTTGCGTTCAATTGATGTGGGGTGCAGACCTGCAGTCCTTAGTATCAGGAGCTAAATGTAATTCATTTACTTGGGGCTTTGAAGGCCCTCGGTCTGGGGTTAACCTAAGCTCCTATTCTAGAAGGGTTAGGATGGGTGATAGGGGTAGGATGAGGGTTGATAGGATGATTAGGGGTGATAGAAGGGGTGTTGGTTTGGTATAGTTAAATTGTCATTTTATTTTTATGTTATTTGTGGATGGAAATATTGTTAAGGATGTGGAATATGTTAAGCGTATGTAGAAGAATAGGTTTAGAAGTGCTGTGATGGCTATGATGGTGGGTATGATGATGTTGTCATTTTTAGTTAATTCTTGAATGATTATTCATTTTGGCAAGAATCCTGATAGCGGGGGCAGACCTCCTAGTGATAATATTGTTGTTAGAATAGTTGTGGTAAGTAGAGGGGTTTTGTTTCATGTGTGGGATAGGGATAATGTTGTTGTTGATGAATTTAGTATAAATATCATGAATGTTGTAGTTGTTAGAAGAATATAGGTTACTAGATTTAGTAGGGCTATGGTTGGGTTGTATGCTATGATGGCTGTTATTCATCCTATGTGTGCGATGGATGAGTAGGCCATGATTTTTCGTAATTGAGTTTGGTTGAGTCCTCCTCAGCCTCCAATGGCAATGGAAAGAATTGACATGGTGAGGAGCATGTTTAGGTTCGTTGTTGGGGCGATTTGGTATAGGATTGATATGGGGGCTAATTTTTGTCAGGTTAATAGGATTAGGCCTGATGAAAGTTTAATGCCTTGGGTGACTTCTGGCACTCAAAAGTGAAATGGGGATAGTCCTAGTTTTATGGCTAGGGCTAGGGTTATAATAGTTGATGCTGTTGAGTTTAGGGGTTTTGTGATGGTTCATTGGCCTGAGTGTACTAGGTTGATAACGATAGCTAATATGAGTAGTATAGATGCAGTTGCTTGGGTTAAAAAATATTTTGTGGAGGCTTCTATGGATCGTGGGTTGTATTTTTTTATTAGAATGGGGATGATGGCTAATATGTTTATTTCGAAGCCAATTCAGACCATGAGTCAGTGGGAGCTCGTTAGTACAATTATTGTTCCTAGTACGATGGTTAGTATGATTATTGTAAAAATTAGGGGGTTTATTAGTACGGGAAGGATGTAAACCAACATTTTCGGGGTATGGGCCCGATAGCTTATTTAGCTGACCTTACTTAGAATATGGTGTAATATGGTAGCACTAAGATTTTTGGATTCTTTGGAGTAGGTTCGAGTCCTATTATTCTAGAAATAAGGGGATTTTCACCTCTATTATTTACTCTATCAAAGTAACTCTTTTATCAGACATATTTCTTATGTTTGTGGTGGGATGCTTGCTATGGTAATTGGCATGGCTACGTGTCATATGCACAGGGCTAGAGTGAGGGGGAGGAAATTTTTTCATAGTAGGTGTATTAGTTGGTCATATCGAAATCGTGGGTAGGATGCTCGAATTCATAGGAAAAACACAGTTAGTAAGAGGGTTTTAATGATTAGATTTGTTGAATATAGCTCTGGTATTGTGGGGTTGTGGAATGCGCCTATAAATAAGATTACGGTAAGGGTATTTATTATAATAATATTGGCGTATTCGGCCATAAAAAAGAGGGCAAATGGGCCTCCGGCGTATTCTACATTGAAGCCTGAGACTAGCTCTGATTCTCCTTCAGTTAAGTCAAATGGGGCTCGATTTGTTTCTGCTAGTGTGGAAATGAATCATATTATGGCTAATGGCCATGAGGGTAAGATTAGTCAAATATATTCTTGGGTAATAATTAGGGTTGATAGTGAGAAGGATCCGCTTAGTAGTAGGACTGATAGGAGGATGATTGCTAAGGTGACTTCGTAGGAGATTGTTTGTGCTACTGCTCGTAGGGCTCCAATTAGGGCATATTTTGAGTTTGAGGCCCATCCTGATCATAGGATTGAATAGACGGCCAGGCTGGATATGGCTAGCATGAATAGTACGGCTAAATTTATGTTAATTAGAGGGTGTGGTATGGGGAGAGGAATTCATATTGTTAGGGCGAGGGTTAAGGCTAGGATGGGGGCTATGATAAATATAAATGGGGAGGATGTTGATGGGCGCAGGGGTTCTTTGGTAAATAATTTTACGGCGTCAGCTGCGGGCTGGAGGAGTCCGTATGGGCCTACTACGTTAGGTCCTTTACGGAGTTGCATGTAACCTAAAACTTTTCGTTCAACAAGTGTAAGGAATGCAACGGCTAGTAGAATTGGAATAATCAGTGCTAGGAGATTAATAATGTACATGTTGTTAGGAAGAGGAGTTGAACCTCTGATTATAAAGGCTTAAATTTTATGCAATTACCGGGCTCTGCCATCCTAACATTAGCCCTGTTCTCGGGCGTTGGTGTATATATTATTAATTACTAGATTAAGACTATATCATCTATTGGTTTGAAGGCGCTTGTGTTAAGTTGGCCTTGTTTCTCTTGTCCTTTCGTACTGGGAGAAGCCGTGTAATAGATAGAAACCGACCTGGATTACTCCGGTCTGAACTCAGATCACGTAGGACTTTAATCGTTGAACAAACGAACCGTTAATAGCGGCTGCACCATTGGGATGTCCTGATCCAACATCGAGGTCGTAAACCCTATTGTCGATATGGACTCTCAAATAGGATTGCGCTGTTATCCCTAGGGTAACTTGTTCCGTTGATCAAAAGAAATTGGATCACTGAATGATAGAGGGTTTCGACTTGTTAGTCTAGACTGTGTCACTCGGGAGTTGTTTTATATTCCGAGGTCACCCCAACCTAAATTGCTAGCCCAGTAAAAGTTGGTTTATTTTCCTTAGAAGTGTGGTGCTTATTTTGTGGGTTAGTTAATTAAAGCTCCATAGGGTCTTCTCGTCTTATTTGTGAATTCCCGCCTCTTCACGGGAAGGTCAATTTCACTGATTGGAAGTAAGAGACAGTAAAACCCTCGTGTGGCCATTCATACAAGTCCTTATTTAAAGAACAAATGATTATGCTACCTTTGCACGGTCAGGATACCGCGGCCGTTTAACGGATGTCACTGGGCAGGCAGTGCCTCCAATAGTTGTAATGCTGGAGGTGATGTTTTTGGTAAACAGGCGGGGTTTATGTTTGCCGAGTTCCTTTTACTTCTTTTAATCTTTCCTTTGGGTGCACTCCTGTGTTGGGTTAACAGTTGTATTAATAAGTGCTTTAGTTGGGGGCGTGTATTTATCTTACTGTTAATTATCAGTGGGGGATCCGTTCTGATATAAGCTTGTGCAAGGAGAAATTAGTTCTTGTTACTCATATTAACAGTATTTCTTCTACTTTATAGTAGAATAGTCCAGTATTGGGCTAGGAGTTCGCAGATAATTGTTTGGATTACGGGTGGGGAGTCGTTGAGCTTGAACGCTTTCTTAATTGGTGGCTGCTTTTAGGCCAACTATGGGGCTTTGGGGGCTTACTCTCTAGTAAAGGTTGTATCCTGTTTCTAAAAGGCTGTACCCTTTTAGATTATATTTTAAGTCTGCATTTTAGCTCTGGGTCTTATAGGCAGGCTTAAAGTTGAACTAAAATTCCATTCTGGACAACCAGCTATCACCAGGCTCGGTAGGCTTTTCACCTCTACCTAAAAGTCTTCTCACTATTTTGCTACATAGACGAGTTTGCTCTTTAGCTGCTTTTGGGTAGCTCGTCTGGTTTCGGGTTAGTTGGCTTAAGTTCTCTTTGTCAAGTTGCTCTAGTTAAATCATTATGCAAAAGGTACAAGGGGTAAGCTTTGCTGTTCTTTACTTTTAATGAGTCTTTCATCTTTCCCTTGCGGTACTTTCTCTATAGCGCCAATTAGAATTTCTATCTCCTATACTTTAATAAGGTAAATGTTTTGGTTTATTTGGGGGTGGTAGTTGTGTTGGGGAAAATGTGGGCTAGCATTTGTTCAAAGTGACTGTATTGTATGGTATCTTCTGGGTGTAAGCCAGGTGCTTTCTATAAGCTACACTTTGAATTTTCCAAGCGCACTTTCCAGTACGCTTACCTTGTTACGACTTATCTCCTCTTGTGGGTGTGTACGTTCGTTAATAGGATTGATTAGTTGTACTTAGGTACTTGAGGAGGGTGACGGGCGGTGTGTGCGTGCTTCATGGCCTCATTCAATTAAGCTCTCTATTCTTAATTTACTACTAAATCCTCCTTCCGTTTTCGGTTTCACGAAAAGTTCCGTTATGTTCTATATTAGAAAATGTAGCCCATTTCTTCCCGGTCCATGGGCTACACCTTGACCTAACGTTTTTATGTTATATGGTTTGGCTTACTTTGGCTCCTTTTTAGGGTTTGCTGAAGATGGCGGTATATAGGCTGTATTAGCAAGGACTGGTGAGGTTTATCGGGGTTTATCGATTACAGAACAGGCTCCTCTAGAGGGATATAAAGCACCGCCAAGTCCTTTGAGTTTTAGGCTGTTGCTAGTAGTACTCTGGCGAGTAGCATTGTTGTAATAACTACTAAGGTTTAGGGCTGAGCATAGTGGGGTATCTAATCCCAGTTTGTGTCTCGGCTTTCGTGTGTCGAAATATTTAAAGTCACTTTCGTGGTTTGTTTTTGTCTGAGCTAAAGCTTTCTACGGCATAGCCCAGATTTAACTTTATTGATGGGGGCTTCTAAACACGCTTTACGCCGTATGTCTATTAACTTGGGTTAATCGTATGGCCGCGGTGGCTGGCACGAAATTTACCAACCCTGGGTTAGCATGGCTTAGTCAAACTTTCGTTTATGGCTTAATTTTTATCACTGCTGTGTCCCGTGGGGGTGTGGCTAGGCAAGGCGTTGTGAGCTACTGTAGTAGTGTGCTTGATACCCGCTCCTTCATTGTCAGTTAGTGATTTGAAGGGCATCTTCACCGGGGTGCAGATACTTGCATGTGTAATCCTGCTAAAAGCTAATAGAAAGGCCAGGACCAAGCCTTTGTGTTTATGGAGTATTAAATACTCATCTAGGCATTTTCAGTGCCTTGCTTTGGGTTTAAGCTACATTAAC